TAGCTTTAACCATATTCATGGTCCCATATTATTGGTTAATAGAGAATCAAAGTATATTTACCAATCAATCACGAAATGCTATGGTTCTTAAAGACGATTTATTAATTTATTCAAAAGTAATTCGCGGGATCATGTGCCCTTTCCCCGGGTCTAACGAAAAAAGTGCAGCTGGTTGGATCCAGCCTATTCTTGAAATAAACAACCCGCACACACTCCCTTTCCAAAAAAAATCAAAACACCAAGCACTATGCTTAGATTTATTGGATTTGTTGCTAAAATATCGGTATTAAACCCGAAACTCCCAGCAGATGGCCAGTGACCCGCGGAAAGAAAAGAATCGGTTACATTTTTCATAGGATTTCCTCTTATAGGTAAGATAGACTAATTCTCTATTTTTCAATTTTTTTTTGATCTTCTCCCCCCAAAAATTCTATTGGATTAAGACGGGAAGTAATAAATTAGGGGGGAAGGAAGAAAGTGAATAAGTATAATAATTCCTCATCCTCAAATTATTCCTTCCCATGGTTATTGTCCCAACGAATAAAAGGAATTAACTCTTGATATAAATTTCAATTCGCACAAGCAAATATCAAGCCCAGAACAGTAAGAAAAAACACGTTTTTTTGAGTATTTAGTATTCAGATGAAAGATTAAACAAAAGGATTCGCAAATAAAAGCGCTAATGCTACAACTAATCCATAAATGGTTAAAGCTTCCATAAAAGCCAGACTAAGTAATAAAGTCCCTCGTATTTTTCCCTCTGCCTCGGGCTGTCTCGCGATACCTTCTACAGCTTGACCCGCAGCAGTCCCTTGGCCAACCCCAGGTCCAATAGAAGCAAGACCAACGGCCAACCCAGCAGCAATAACGGAAGCAGCAGAAATAAGTGGATCCATAATAAATTCCTCATACCAAAAAAAAAGGGTTAATGATACTTAATGATCCAATAAACAAAAAAATTATGACTTAATTATTGCATCGAAAATATTTATTAAGTCGAAGGAACTAAGAGATCCGAATTAAAATATATTAAAATATAATAGTATTGAAGATTGAATCATTAGAACTACTTCGATATCTATTTTGTAATTCCTAAATTCCTCATTTTTGTAAATTCATACGACTTTTGTTTTTCCATATCTTTATTAGTTATGAACCCTTTTTTTAATTCTTCATGCGATTTTTGTTGATTTAGTCTCTTTCTTCATTCAATTCCCATATTATAGACGAAAAAAGAATTCGATTTGAATACTTATTCTAAATTCACATTAAATGGAGTAAGTTCTATCTTTTAGATAGAACTAAGCTCAGATAGAACTAAGCTCAGATAGAACTAATTATAATCTCACATATACATGTGTTTCTTTCATAACGTAAACCAAAGAAATTGTTTTTCGAACCATCTTCAAATTGAAAAATTGAATTCATTTGAAATTTCTTTTTCGTTTATTTATGTTATGGATATTTATTATTATTATTAAAATTCAATAATTTTTTTTAGTTATTATTGAATTTATTTAATATTTTATTTTTCTTTCTATTATCTTATTTTTTATTCATTTAAAATTCATTTAAATAAAAAAAGTCAATGATGACCCTCCATGGATTCGCCTATATAAGCCGCAGCTAAAGTTGCAAAAATAAGAGCTTGAATACCGCTTGTAAATAATCCAAGGAACATGACAGGTATAGGAACTACTAAAGGTACTAAAGAAACAAGAACAACAACTACCAATTCATCCGCCAGTATATTTCCAAAAAGTCGAAAACTAAGTGATAAAGGTTTTGTGAAATCTTCTAAAATATTAATGGGCAAAAGGATTGGAGTTGGTTGAATGTATTTACTAAAATAACCTAATCCTTTTTTAGTAAGACCGGCATAGAAATATGCTACTGACGTAAGCAAAGCTAAAGCAACGGTAGTATTTATATCATTTGTAGGTGCGGCTAACTCCCCCTGAGGTAACTCTATGATTTTCCAGGGTAAAAGCGCCCCCGCCCAATTAGAAACAAAAATAAAGAGAAACATAGTTCCAATAAAGGGAACCCACGAACCATATTCTTCTCCAATCTGAGTTTTGCTCACGTCTCGAATAAATTCCAGTACATACTCGAAGAAATTTTGACTCCCTGTGGGAATGGTTTGTGGATTTCGAACAGCTATAATAACTGAACCTAATAAGATAGCAATTACAACCCAAGACGTAATAAGTACTTGGCCATGGACTTTGAAACTTCCTATTTCCCAATAGAAATGTTGGCCCACTTCCACACCAGATAGATTGTAGAATCCTTTTAGTGTGCTGATGGAACATAATAGAATATTCATATAGCCCTCTTAAACAAATCAAATTTGAAAAGGAATTATTTTGATTCAACCATCTCTTTTTCAAGTTGCCCACTTGAATTATATTTTTTGTTTGGATAACAACTAATCACATAAAATCCACAACGATTTTTATCATATGTTTTGTGTGATTTTTATGTTATACGATTCAGGAATAGAAAGTGATTACATAAATCTCGGGAATTCAAAAAATAAATTATTTATCTTATTATTATTATTATTAATCAAGGATTTCGTATATAGCTAGAACGTCCCTCACAAATTGCAAATACTAATTTATTAAGAATTAACCGAATTGAAGCTATAGCGTCATCGTTCGTTGGAATCGAAAGATCTGCGAGATCCGGGTCACAATTTGTATCAATTAAACAAATCGTTGGAATTCCCAAAATGATACATTCTCGGAGAGCTGTATATTCTTTTTGTTGATCAACGATTATTACAATATTTGGTAACCCCGTCATATAGTTAATCCCACCCAAACATGTTTGCAAGTGGGATAACTGTCTCTTCAACACGGCCGCATCTCTTTTCGGAAGACGGGTGAGCCCCCCCGTCTTTTGTTCGATTTTCAGGTCTCTGAACTTATGAAGTCTCGTTTCTGTAGTGGCCCAGTTCGTTAAAATACCACCGAGCCATTTTTTATTAACATAATGACACCGAGCCCGTATTGCAGCTCGTGCTACTGAATCAGCTGCTTTATTTTTGGTACCAACAATTAAGAATTGTTTTCCCTGACTTGCTGCATCAAAAACTAAATCACAAGCTTCTGATAAAAAACGGGCAGTTTTAGTAAGATTTGTAATATGAATACCTTTACGTTTTTCAGAGATATAAGGTGCCATTCTCGGATTCCATTTTCTAGTACCATGACCAAAATGAACTCCGGATTCCATCATCTCTTTCAAATTAATGTTCCAATATCTTCGTGTCATTTCTCCTACGCCTTCTCTCTCTCTCCTCTTGTCTTAAAAAAAAAAAGAGAGACGAGGTACCCTGAACAAAATTGTTCCGATGGAACCTTATTCTTTTACCGGAGATTTTCCGTTTCTACACGAGCTAAGCTATTAATATTCTTCTATTCGTTAGTATCTTTATTACAATTACAATTACATTACTACTATACTATTAATAGTAACAAACCCTGCGCATATGACCAAAAACAGTGAAAACTTAGGAATTATGAAATCCTATAAATAAAGGATTTTTCTGAGGGATCATGCAAATTCCTTAAAATGGAAGAGGAAGAATCAAAAAATTCTCTGTGGTAGAACAAAATATCTCTCACTCCCCCCCCAAATAAATTATTATTTTTTTTTTTCAAATAAACGGTATTATGTTGCCGTGAAAAGCGCATTAATCCTTTGAATCCGGTACCAACGGGTATCATACTCCCTAGAACAACATTCTCTTTCAAACCTTTCAACCAATCGATACGACTCCTGAGAGCAGCTTTTGCTAAAACTCGAGCAGTTTCTTGAAAACTAGCCTCAGATATGAAACTTTGAGTATTAAGAGATGCTCTCGTTATTCCCAATAATATGGCTTGGTAATAAATCGCTTCTTCCAAAGCGCGTCCTGCTCGTTCCGCTCGCAACAATCCAATAAGTTCTCCAGGTAAAAAAACATTAGACATTCCATCTTCGGAAACCAACACCTTTGATGTTATTTGACGTACAATAATTTCTAGATGTCTATTATGGATCTGTACCCCCTGAGATCGATAAACCTTTTGGATCTTATTAACCAAAGAGATCCGACTTTGCACTATAGTTAGCTCAGCACCAATCAAAAATGTCCAAGGAATTCCCAGAATTCGTGTTATACGCGTGTTCCAACCGTCAACTCTTCTTTCTAGGTTCATCGATATTGAATCCATTGATCGCACTTCTAACACTTGTTCCACTTTTGGTAGGCCCTGGGTTATATCACCAGATCTTGATTTTTCATATATAAATGTAACTAATGTATCGCCTTCGCAAAGGATTTTTCCATAATGACCATGAAGAGTTGCTCCTGGAGTGGTCAAATAAGGATTAGCGGATCTTATTACTAGCGAGTCGACTTGAACAATTATAACTTGACCCGATTTTAGGTGTGGTCCGTTTTTGGCTATACATATATTTTCAAAAATAAGTTGTCCCAAGCTAATTATTGTGGATCTTTCTTCATCATAATTAGGATGAAGAAAATCCCAATTCAAGTTGAATGGGTTCAAAATGATGTTACTGCACGGATTGGGATTATAAACTCTCCCCTTTTCATCCATTAAATAATATTTACTTTGAATTACTTGAACAGTCCGTTTTAAATTGTCAAGCTCAAGTTTCAAATAGTTAGTTAATGAGATATGATTATGAGTTATACAATGGTAAAATAAATAAGAATAAAAGGTAGAAATTTGAAGAGCTGTTCCTAAAGGGCCTAACGAATGCCTAAGTAAAAGGAGAGGATCTCTTTGAATTCTTTCTTTTATCACATTGTTATATTTTACATTGTTGAATGGACCCATTCGAAAACAATTAGGTGATGATAAAATTATCGAAGATTGGAATTCCTTGTTTCTATTCAATAACGTACTAGTAGTTCCTTGATTTTGTCTAAGTGATTGTTGGATTTTTGCCTTGAGATAAAATGGATTTTTATTGGTATT